TGAATTGAAAACAAAAAAAATAGGATTATATGTGAGATCATTTTTGGAATTGTATATTCAATGATTCACTAATCGTAATTAAAATCGATTTTCTATATTCTAGAATAGAATTCGAATAGAATATTTAGAAAAAAGGAAATAAGCGGGTAGCGGGAATCGAACCCGCATCGTTAGCTTGGAAGGCTAGGGGTTATAGTCGACGTTCAATTCATTGCTTTGAACGTCTCTAATTCAAAACCGAACATGAAACTTTGGTTTCATTCGGCTCCTTTATGGAATATGAGTAAATTCATAGATCTAAGATGTGAACAAAATGAACAAAATGATACCCATAACACCTACGTCAGCTTTTTGTTTGAATACAAACAAACAAAATGAATCGCTTTCTAGATGATCCTTCTAGAAGAAGGTGATTCTAACAATCTTTCTAGTTACTTCGTTCTCTATTTCTATTTGAGAGGATCCTAAGGAAAAGGGTTTTGTTTCCACCGAGCTAAAACAATATGTCGATGTCTCTAGTAAACCAAAGTCGTCGTTGAATAGCTATTTTGCTCCAATTTATTTCTTTAGAAAAAAAATGGAAGATTTAGTTACGATTCGAAATGGACTTTCTATCTTCTGCCATGGATCCTTTACTCATACTTATTTCAATTGGAATTTTTGGTCCAATTCCAAAATTATGTTTCGCAATTTCATAATCCAACTTTTCAATTTATAAGTGACGCATGGATACAAATCACGAGAATTCGTATTTTTTTCTCGAATTTCTCATTGAGAGTTAAAGGATTAAATCTTTTTAAGAAATAAAGTTTTTGGTCGGAATATGAATAAAACCGAAAGACCCTTTAACTATTAACGGTTAATAGAACGAATCACACTTTTACCACTAAACTATACCCGCTACAATATGATTATTGTATACAAATGGATCTTTTGTCGAACAAGATCGTTGAGCATGATCAAGATAGGATCATCAAAGAATCATCAAAATGAGAACGTTGCACTTTTTTGCGGGGAGATCCAAATTAAAATTGTGGAAGAATCGATAGTTTCTTTTTGAGTTTGGTAAAATATAACAAGAAAAAGAATGTAAATAGTCTTTGTTCTTTTTTTTTGTTGCTTGAATATAAAATATTCAATTGCATATAATAATATAATAACAAAAGTCTTTTTGTTTTCAAATCAGATATCAGATAAATCATTATAATTCGTTGGAACAAAAAAAAGAGCCCGGCTAGGTACTGACCGGGCCGGGCCATGAGAATAAGAAGGGCCTTTCGAACAAAATCAACACAAATGGGTCTTGCTGATTTTTTTTTAGTTCGATTATTCGGGCGGTCGAGCCCATCTTTTAGATAAAGGAAATTCCCGATTTATGGATCTCTATATATATAATAGAATAGAGAAAGAAGAAAGATTCTTTACATTATGTGTAATGTAGTAATTATCTTTTTCAATTGGGAGAGATGGCTGAGTGGACTAAAGCGTCGGATTGCTAATCCGTTGTACGAGTTATTCGTACCGAGGGTTCGAATCCCTCTCTTTCCGTTTCCGTTGATGAATTTATTTGGTTTTTTTCCAATTTTGAAAATCTTAGTGAAACGTGTAGAATAGATAAAATCCTAAGAAAATTTGCAAATTAACTAAAACCAAGGAAAACCCCCTGTATTTTATTCTTCACGTCCAGGATTTCGCCCTGGATCATTAGATAGGAATCCAAAGATAAAGAGAGACACAAAAAATATCACTACGGTATAAACGAAGAGTTTCAGAGTAAGCATTACACAATCTCCAAGATGGTTTTTTTGAAAAAAAAAGAGAATAGATCTTCTATTTTTCTACCACATATCCTAAAGAAATGAGGTTTTTCTAGAAATGCATTGTCACAAATTCATTTGTTTTTCATTAACCCAAATTTTTGTTTATATCCAAATTAGATATTATATTGTGGGAGACCCTAATAGGGTTAGGGTCTTTCACTGGAAAGGGGGTCAAAAATGAGGAAATGAGGGTAAGCCTGGGTTTTGTCGACTATACACGAATTTCAGCGTGTTAATCGAGGGTTCATACTCTAAAACTTATCTTATTTTTTCAATTGTTAGAATTTTTTTATCGAGGAAATCATACATTTTCTAGGATATTATTATTCAGGATCTCATCGAAAACTTACAGCAGCTTGCCAAACAAAAGCTAAGAGAAAAAAAAACAAAGGTATGACTGGCATAACATCCACGATTGGATTCAAAAAAGCATAGGCTTCGGGCAATTTGCCAAAGAAAAAACTACTCGAATAAAAGGGAGAATTAATACAAATACAGATCAAACTAACGATATTAAGCATAACAGACATTTTGTTATTGGAGATAATTGCATTTTGATTGCGTTTTTGATATAAGGAAAAAGAAAGTAAGTAAGGTAGACAAAAACCCTTCTTTTTCTTTGAATCCACCCAACCAAAAATCCTCCAATTCTCAAAGGAGGATAGAAGAAATCATACTTTCATACAATATCTTAATTGAATTCTATGTAATGATCAATAAATTAAGTTGAATTCTATATCTATATGTATCAAAATCCTAGTACCAATCGATTCTATAGATCTATAGATATTTGGACTCGAGTTGACAAACAAGCAATACCAATATTATTGTTTCTTAGTGTCGATTAGAAATTGAAATGGGGCGTGGCCAAGTGGTAAGGCAACGGGTTTTGGTCCCGCTATTCGGAGGTTCGAATCCTTCCGTCCCAGCGCAGTCCATTTTTTATGCTCCATTATTCCTATAGAAAGAAATAGGGGAGTGGGTAGGAGTTAATCCATATTAATTTGAATATCTGTGTCTGTTCGAATTTCATTAATAAATGATCAAGTTCCATATTATATAGAAATATGTTATGGAGCTGATGTTTTTTCTTTGAATCGAATTTGATTTAGGTATTTCGTGTTTGACTCGAATGAAAAATGGGAAATCTATTATCTATTTAAGGCTTGAGGCAGGGGTGATTTATCCTATCCCTTTGTATTCACTTTCTCACAAGAGTCGATATTCCTCAACCCCATTTAAACCAAATACATATCAATCGTATAATATAATTATATAAATGTTACGTATCATTCTATTTCAATGACAAGAAATTTTTTGGTTCTTTGTGAAAAAAATTTGTAATCCTTAAATTATTTAAACTTAAATTATAGATATTCGATAATCTAGAATATCTATAACAGTGACAATTGTTCAGTCTATCTGATAGATACGAAGAACCTCCCCTTTCAAATTTATATTTGAAATTCAATCAGTGATGAGTCAATTCAAAAAGAACGACCGATCCTCCTATGAAGATAAAAGGTGATGCTTATTGTCCAATTTTCTTCAAATTCCATTTAATAATAATGATGTAGAAATAGGAAACCTTTTCCATTTCAATTAGAAAGATTCCTTGTACGTAGAAGCTTTGAAAAAGTAATAAATCGTTTAATCTATCCTATTGAGTCACTTGAAGATGCAGATTCAAAAAGTTATTCGTTTCTCTATTTCTATTTTTTTCTCGGATCTATATATTATTTATGTATGTTAAAAATGCCGTCTTGCTAAGACTTTTTCAGAAAAATAGTTCCACATATCATATATTCATATATAGAAGAAAAGTCTAGATTACGATGTCTATGGACAGCTGAACCAGTGACTATTCATGATTCCATAATTGAATCAATTTCATACCGGTTCCAAATTAGAGGAATGTTATGGTAAAACTTCGTTTGAAACGATGTGGTAGAAAGCAACGTGCGACTTGAAGGACACGATCCGTTGTGGATTTTTACATCCACCATTTTTGATTTGTCTAGGAATAAGGGTGCTCTTGGCTCGACATTGTTTGTTCTGTTACACCCGAACCCTTCGTTTTTTGTTGGGTTGTAAATAGTGCACGCTGGAGCTCGAATAGAAAGTATTAATTTTTTTCTCGGGGGCAAGGATCTAGGGTTAATGCCAATCAATTGGAGGAACAACTTCGTAAATATATCGAACATATATAGGAATCGAAAGGATCCAATTCGAGCAAGTTTCCAATTCAAAAGCAAAACTTGTTGAAATTGATTCCAATTTTTCGATTCAAAGTGTATCACGCGGGAATCGACTGTCCATAGGATTTTTTGATCGAAAGAAATCAAAAGGGGGTATGTTGCTGCCATTTTATTTTGAAAGAATTAAGAAACACCGAAGTAATGTCTAAACCCAATGATTAAAAATAAGGAAAGGATCTAAGAACAAGGAAACACCCTTTTAATTGTCTCAATCGTCTCAATAACTGGATCGGACTAAAGAATCCAAATAGAATTTGAAATGGTTTAAACGAGACAAACAAAAGGGAGTAAAGACGACTCAATAAATGAAATTGACTAAAGATTTTTCCTTTGAACTATTTGAGAGTTATCCAACTTGAGTTATGGGTACGAATGGTTTATTTTTCATTTTCAGGAAGAAAAAAAGACTGAAATCATAGTCTAATTTATTTTATGGGCGCATTTGTCATTTAATTTATTAGAATTGCATATATAGACAAAACTTCGAATCAAATCATTTTTTCGCGAGCTGTACGAGGAGAAAACTTCCTATACGGTTCTAGGGGGGGTATTGTTCATCTACATCTATCCCAATGAGCCATCTATCGAATCGTTGCAATTGATGTTCGATCCCGAAGAGAAGGAAAAGATCTTAGAAGGGTGGGCTTTTATGATCCAATGAAGAATCAAACTTTTTTAAATGTTCCTCTTATTCTATATTTCCTTGAAAGGGGTGCTCAACCCACGGGAACTGTTCAGAATCTTTTAAAGAAAGCCGAAGTTTTTAAGGAACTTCCGCCTAATCAAATGAAATTCAATTAAAGAAATACCAGGGGGGCTAGCGACTTGTATATAACTTTGTCTAACTTTTTTCTACTTGCCCCCCTTTTTCTTTTTTTCTTCCGTATTCATATTTATTTATCATAGTTTCTGTCGAATCTTATGGTCTAGATGGTCTAGAATGACCAAATTGATTGATCTTATAAATATCAAATTTCCGCATTTCCTTTAGTTAATTGTGTGGTTTTCATTGGAACTCGACTAAGCAAGAACAAGGAATCTACTTTGCTTATTCCACTTAGATTGATGAAATACATTAGCATTAGGGACTAAAAAATCCGATATTTTTTTTTGAATTCTTCCTTTTTTATTCTTCGATTTATACTTTTTCTATCTATGTAGATTAGATATGTAGTGTCAATCCAAGACAATTTTGAATATTATTGTATTTCATTGTTAAATTGAAATTCAAAGGATTTCAAAAAGGATTTTATTTCATGCAATTTCTCTTTTCCAATGTATTCTTTTCTCAACATTTATATTGACAACAGTGTATTGAACAAATATAATTCATCGTGATAAGCGATCCGGGTCTATTTATTTTTGTCCCATAGTTTTGTTACTTTATCTTATTCAAATGATGTTTTCTTTGATACAAGAGGTTTTTTTGATTGAAAGAAAGCTAGATAACATAAGAGATGCTCTATCCATTTTCACAATGCTGTATCTTTTTTTTTCTTTTATTTTATCTGACAATTTCTTGTATTTTCATCTAATTGTATTTTCATCGAATCACTTCATTTTTATGTTTTGAATCCATTATAAAATCTGTTTTTTTGTTAGATTTGTTAACTCAAGGGTTTGATTAGTTTGTATAATATCTTTTTTTCTCTTTGTTTAAAATCAATTTAATTGAATTTGATTGTATCTATACACCCTTTGTTGAGGTTTTGTTTAATCTATGTTTGTTTTTTTCGGGTTGCTAACTCAACGGTAGAGTACTCGGCTTTTAAGTGCGGCTAGAATCTTTTACACATTTGGATGAAGTGACGAATTCGTCCGTAACCTTGGTAAACTTTGGAAGACCGCGACTGATCCTGAAAGGGAATAAATGGAAAAAATAGCATGTCGTATCAATGGATAGTTCTGAGGATATTTCATTCTTATCGGATTGGTATAAAACCTTTTTCGAATTCTTGGAACGGAACAAAAGAAAGTTGGGTCGAATGAATAAATGGATAGGAGCCCTGTGGCTTCAATTAATTATCAGAAAGAAAAAGCAACCGGCTTCTGTTCTTAATTTGAATAATTTCCCGATCTAACTAGACGTTAAAAATAAATTGGTGCCTGATACGGGAAGCACTTATCACTCCACGAGTGGATTCTATTTTTTTTTAATGAATCCTAACTATTGACATTCTCCATTATGGACTGAAGATGCGTGTGTAAAAGAAGCAGTATGTTGATAAAGAAAGTTTTTCCGAAATCAAAAGAGCGATTCGGTTTAAAAAATAAAAGATTTCTAACCATCTTGTTATTCTATAACATAAACATAGACGAATTAAATGAAATGGATGGAAAAAGGAGAGGGTAGAGAATCTGTTGATAAGTTTATCTGTCCCCGAGGTATCGATTTTTACAGAATACCTTGTTTTGACTGTATCGCACTATGTATCATTTGATAACCCCCCCAATCTTCTACCTTTAATTCAAATCGAATTTCAAATGGAGGAAATCCAAAGATATTTACAGCTGGAGAGATCTCAACAACATGACTTCCTATATCCACTTATCTTTCAGGAGTATATTTATGCATTTGCTCATAATCGTGCTTTGAGTAAATTGATTTTGTCGGAAAATCTGGGTTATGACAATAAATTCAGTTTACTGATTGTGAAACGGTTAATTACTCGACTGTATCAACAGAATCATTTTCTGATTTCTCCTAATGATTCTAACCAAAATCCATTTTGGGTGCGCAACAAGAATTTGTATTCTCAAATCATATCAGAGGGGTTTGCTTTTATTGTCGAAATTCCATTTTCTTTACAATTCCTATCCTGTCTAGAAGGGGAAACGAACAAGATAGGAAAATCTCAGAATTTACGATCAATTCATTCAATATTTCCCTTTTTCGAGGACACTTTTTCACATTTTTATTTTGTGTTAGATATGGTAATACCTCGCCCTGTTCATGTGGAAATCTTGGTTCAAATCCTTCGCTATTGCGTAAAAGATGCTTCCTCCTTGCATTTATTACGAGTCTTTCTCAATGAATATTGTAATTGGAATAGTCTTCTTATTCCAAAGAAAGCCAGTTCCCCTTCTTCAAAAAAAAATAAAAGATTATTCTTATTCTTATATAATTCTCACGTATGTGAATATGAATCCATTTTCGTCTTTCTACGTAACCAATCTTTTCATTTACGATCAACATCTTCTGGAGTTTTTCTTGAACGAATCTATTTCTATATAAAAATAGAACGTCTTGTGAACGTCTTTGTTAAGATTAAGGATTTGGGGGCAAACCTGCGGTTGGTCAAGGAACCTTTCATGCATTATATTAGGTATCAAAAAAGATCCATTCTGGCTTCAAAAGGGACATTTATTTTCATGAAGAAATGGAAATTTTACCTTGTCACTTTTTGGCAATGGCATTTTTC